CGAAATTCCGAAATAAAAAGGGATTGAATTTTATTTGTACTGTGTCTGAAATGCATCCTGTCTATTCCTATCCTTCAACCCCTCTATACTTTTTTTAAGTTTTTTAAAAACTTTTTTATTTTTTTTTTTTTATATATATATATGAAGACTTAGCACTCTTTTTGAGTGAGAGAAAGCACAATATGAACAAACAAGAAAGAAAAAAGAAACAAAAAAAAGGGAAGATAATCCCACTTTAGTTCTTTACCATAACCATACATATATTTTTTACCCATCTCTAAAAATGGAGGTATATATCTATACGCTAGATGAATAAGTATGTATCATGCTCTTGACTATTAACGAATATATATCCTGATCTGTCTCGATTAATTTGTATGAATATCTATACGATATATTATTCATGTGTCAGGAACCAGATTTGAACTGGTGACACGAGGATTTTCAGTCCTCTGCTCTACCAACTGAGCTATCCCGACCATTTCCCGTGCATTATCCTAGTAGAGTACTTGTATCTATGTCAATTAAAGGGACTAAATCTAAATAAGGTAAAGTATTAAATAAAGTAAAGTATTAAAAAATTTTATCTAATAAATGTAAGGATAATGATATGGACTGTGAATGATTCAATAATAGAGATTCCTTGCCCATATATGTTCATTTGTACAGGTATCGTATCTATCCAAATTGGGATAAGATCCAAAGATTTCTCTTCGGATCCATTTGTGAAAGAGTAGAGTGAATGAGAAAGAAAGATAGTGAATTTTGTTTGAACCACTGATGAAAAAAAGAGGATAAATAGTTAGGAAGTAAAATGGACTTTTTGTTGGGGATAGAGGGACTTGAACCCTCACGATTTCTAAAGTCGACGGATTTTCCTCTTACTATAAATTTCATTGTTGTCGGTATTGACATGTAGAACGGGACTCTCTCTTTATTCTCGTCCGATTAATCAGTTTTTCAAAAGATCTATCAAACTCTGGAATGAATGATTTGATCACTGAATATTCGATTCTTCCCTCAACTTCGATTGGAATGGATTCACAATAACTCTGAATTTTTTCTTTCATATATATATATTCGATAGATTCGGGTCGTGATTAATCGTTTGATATGTTAGTATGTATACGTACGTATTAGATATATAGGGCCGTCCTTTCTGTAATTTCGATAGAGGAATTCCAGCTACCAACACAACGTAGTCAACTCCATTCGTTAGAACAGCTTCCATTGAGTCTCTGCACCTATCCTTTTTTTATTCTAGTTTTATAAACCCTTGTTTTCTCAAAATAAAGATTTGGCTCAGGATTGCCCATTTTTAATTCCAGGGTTTCTCTGAATTTGGAAGTTACCACTTAGTAGGTTTCCATACCAAGGCTCAATCCAATCAAGTCCGTAGCGTCTACCAATTTCGCCATATCCCCTTTTGATTTGAGACCAAGATCCAGTTGGAATTCCACCCATCTCTTTCATTTATTTTGGAACCGTTGAATTCATTAGATAATGATTCCCATATCGAAAAAGTGTATGCTGCTATTTGATTTTTTTGACGATCCTCTATCAGTTTATTTCTATTGGATAAACCTTGTTTCAATCAGAAATGATTCTATCATTGATGTATCCGCAATTCAATATGGATAGATATATCCCATATATATGTTTCTCCCTCCCTTTCTTTTTTACAGTGCGATTTGGAATACTGGAACGGTCGATATTCATTCTTCTTTTTTTTTCGTCCTATCTCTTCCTTTTCCGAATGAAACCAGAAGAATGTCTCATTCTAATTTGGATTGTATCTTTATCCTTATCTTATCTTAGGACCGATCCGCTCGCTATACGCTATAATTATTGCTATAACTGCTTTACTTTAATAAATAAATTTATTTATTACTTTAAGAAATAAATAAATTTTATATTAAGAAATAATTAGATTTTTTATAATCATAATTTATAATTTAAAATTATCATTAATATATATATATACATATTCATTAACATATATGTACATATTAAAAAATATAAATATAATGTATAAATATATAAATAAAATGCATAAAAAAAGAATAGAATGTATAAATAATAATTAATGTAATTAATATGATAGAATGAAAATTCTACTAATTAGTCATATACTAATTAGTCATATATTTCTATTAGAAAAATATCTATTAGAAAAATAGAATTCTATTAATTCTATTTAGTCATATCTACTAATATATCTAATGATATAGATATAATGATATAGATATAACAATAGAACTATGAACTATATAGTTCATATTAAATTAATAGCTAATAGCCCTAAGCTAAGATCCAGCAGTTTCCTGAATTCCTATACACTATTTCTATTTGTTATACTATTTCTATTTCTGTTATGTGAGCCCGCTTAGCTCAGAGGTTAGAGCATCGCATTTGTAATGCGATGGTCATCGGTTCGATTCCGATAGCTGGCTTTTTTTTATCTATCGATTTTTCCATGATTGATAATCTCTCCTTTTCTCAAAATGTTGGATCACCGATCTATTATGTCGTGGTAACTTGTAACTATGAATAAAAAATGGATTGGAGCAATTAGATCTCTACAGAACAAATCATAAAACGGAGCCTCAACTTCCTATATATACATATACAAAAAATCCGGATATTAATAGAATTCATTTCATTCTACTTTGTAATACTTCAGTAAATTTAGCTTTGTTTATCCTTTAGTTCAGTCTTAATTTAAGATTTATTCTGTAAAATGAAATTTCAATAAAATAAAAAAAGGAGTCTTTATGTCTCGTTATCGAGGACCTCGTTTCAAAAAAATACGCCGTCTGGGGACTTTACCAGGACTAACTAGTAAAAGACCTAAATCCGGAAGTGATCTTAAAACCCAATTGCGTTCTGGGAAAAGATCACAATATCGTATTCGTCTAGAAGAAAAACAGAAATTGCGTTTTCATTATGGTCTGACGGAGCGACAATTAGTTAGATATGTACATATCGCTGGAAAAGCCAAAGGGTCAACAGGTCAGGTTTTACTACAACTACTTGAGATGCGTTTGGATAACATCCTTTTTCGATTGGGTATGGCTTCGACCATTCCTGGAGCTAGGCAATTAGTTAACCATAGACATATTTTAGTTAATGGTCGTATAGTGGATATACCAAGTTATCGTTGCAAACCCCGAGATATTATTACTACGAAGGATAAACAAAGATCGAAAGCTCTGATTCAAAATTATATTGCTTCACCCCCCCCCGAGGAATTGCCAAAACATTTGACTATTGACTCATTCCAATATAAAGGATTAGTAAATCAAATAATAGATAGTAAATGGATCGGTTTGAAAATAAATGAGTTGTTAGTCGTAGAATATTATTCCCGCCAGACTTGAACCTAACGAAAATAACAAAGAAAGATTCAGAGAATTTTGCCCTCTTTTCGACGAAGTAAATAGATCTAAGGGCCTTGATCCGCATTTTTCTCATTCACGTATTACAAATAGATCAGCAGTAGGATTTTTTTTCTTTTTTGCTCTTTCCTATATTTGTATTTTACGTACCGCAGTAATGTAATTAGGAATAGAGAATTTCTTGAATAGAGAATTTCTATCAAATAAAAGTCTTATTGCTGGAATAATGGTATCAGTTGTTATTTGATTTGATACATTGTGGTCGGTCACGTTGGTGAATTAACAGAAACGGAAAGAGAGGGATTCGAACCCTCGGTAAACAAAAGCCTACATAGCAGTTCCAATGCTACGCCTTGAACCACTCGGCCATCTCTCCTACATAATCTTATTATTGACCAGAAACCGAGTGAATAGCGAGTCATTCATATTATTGCAGTACAGGTATGACCGATCAATGGTTCCATAGGAATAATTCCTTTCAAATTTCCTATTTCTTAACACCAACTTCTCTCATCAGCTACCCCATGGATCTATTACAAATTCATGAATCGTCCCATGGATTTTTATTTCCATTGTATGGCATGACGTATACACGTCATGTAAACAAAACGGATGGTTACTCTACTCTATTTTATCATGGAATAATTATTCTTTTTCCTCTTTGGATCATAACCAAATCAAAACTTCTCGAGTTATCAAAATCCGTAGTAAAATAAAAGAAAGTCCTTGGTTATTCAACTTAGATGAAATCTTAGATGAAATAGTAATAATAGTTCCGTTCATTGGTATACTACGAAATTGTAATGAAATCCAATCTGATTCAAATATTTCATATCTCTCCTTGTCCAAACAAAATGGGACAATTTGAGCGGAAGGTCCACATTTTTAGAATTAGTCTGTTTTATGTTATTTCGTATTGTACAATTCCTTTGTTTGTGGGATCATTTTCCCCGAAGGGTAATGAAAAGAATTCTAATTATAGATTATAGAAAGGATTGCTAATTATGCCTAGATCTCGGATAAATGTAAATTTTATTGATAAGACCTCTTCAATTGTAGCCAATATTCTATTACGAATAATTCCGACAACTTCAGGAGAAAAAAAGGCATTTACCTATTACAGAGATGGTGCGATTTGATTCTTTTTTCTTCTTTTTTTAGACTTCAGTATTATGAGAAAGATACGTGATTCGGGATAGAAAGAACGAAATTATTGAAATAAACCTACGCTTGGTGAAGGTGAGTTTGAAGATAGAACAATTCCTTCTGTCGTGTATCCTCGATTGATGCAGCCTCGGATGCTTCAATTGTTAATTTGAGTATTGAGCGAAAGGTTACACCTATGGGTTCTATATTGTAGGTCAATCCTATTCCACTAGTACCAATAGGCAGCATAGGGGAAGAAGCACTACACCAAGGAATCAACAATACGAAAACTTTGTTATAAATTTCCCTTTTCCTTATTGGTATCGGGACTAACAAGAATGGTTGGGACAACAAACATCCATCTCGTTCGTACTTTGGATACCCGTATAACCATCAAAGATGGTTGAAGTGACTAATTCCTGAAAATAGGAGGCGTTGAGGACAAAGAAATTGTTG